TGTAAAATAAAAGACGTGGGTATCTAGGGAGTAGTCATTTCAAAATGAATTCTCCCTAGATACATATCTAATTATTAATTAAATTAATTAAAATGGGTTCGACTGGAAAATCTAAATTACGTTGAAGGTTTAAAATCCATTTCAATTTCAAATTGACTTTTTAGTCAATTTTTTTTTTAATGCTTTTTCTATTTTTTTTCTAGAATGTCTAATATCTTTTTTACATCTTCTATGTGAAAATGTTCAATTTTTATAAGGTCTTCTTGACTGTTATTCAAAAGGTCCAATAATGTATGTATATTGGACTTTTTGAGACAATTATAGATTCTGGGAGGCAATTCTAATTGGTCAATAAAAATATATTGAAATGCTTGTTCTTTTTTTTTTTTTCTTAGGTTAACTAATCTATTATGAAAAGGAAAAAGGGGTAAAGTAACTTGATGTTGATTGTTCTCTAAATAGAACGTTTCTTCTTCTACATGTAGAAAAGGAATAAATAAATTAATCAAATTCCGGGAGGCTTCGTGAAGTGCTTCTTTAGGAGTTAAACTTCCATTTGTCCATATTTCTAGAAAAAGAATCTCTTGTTTTTCATTCCCATTCCCATAAGAATGAATACTATGATTCGCGTTTTGAACAGGCATGAATACAGCATCTATAGGATAACTTCTGTCTTCAAAGTTATTTGACATTTTTAGACTATATCCGCGATTCCTCTCGATTTTTAATCCAATACACAAATCTATTGGTTCCATTAAGGTAGCTATATGCTGTGTATTATCAATGATTTCCACAGAGGGCGGTAAAATGATGTCTCGAGCAGTTATATATCCGGGACCTTGGACACAAATAAGCGCGTTGCGCGTTCCATATAAATTACTTCTTAATACAATCTCGTTCAAATTCATTAAAATTTCATGTACTGATTCTTGAATACCTACTATGTTAGAATAGTCATGTGGTATGTTCTCAGATTTTGCACGTGTAATACATGTTCCTTCTATTTCACCAAGTAAAGCTCTTCGCATCGCAATGCCTATTGTGTCGGCTTGACCTTTCATAAGTGGAGACAGAATAAAGCGTCCATAATAAAGACGCTTACTGTCTCTTCTTGATTCAACACACTTCCACTGTAGTGTCCGAGTAGATACTTTGACTTTCTCTCGAACCATAGTAATTTTATTTGATCAGATCATTGAATCGTTTATTTCTCTTGAAACCCTTTCAGCCTTTATTTAGTTCTATACACGTCTTTTTTTAGGGGGTCTACAACCATTATGTGGCAGAGGGGTTACATCTCGTACAAAACTTAAAAGTATACCGCTTCTACGAATAGCTCGTAATGCTGCATCTCTTCCTAGTCCAGGGCCTTTTATCCTTACTTCAGCTCGTTGCATACCTTGATCCACTACTGCTCGAATAGCATTTCCTGCTGCGGTTTGGGCAGCAAAAGGTGTTCCTCTTCTTGTACCCCTGAATCCACAAGTACCCGCGGAGGACCAAGAAATCACCCGACCCCGTACATCTGTAACGGTCACAATGGTATTGTTGAAACTTGCTTGAACATGAATAACTCCCTTTGGTATTCTACGTACATTTTTACGTGAACCACTACGTGTATTTTTACGTGAACCAATTCTTAATATAGGTTTTGCCATATTTTTTCATTTCACAAGAAATATATGGATATATCCATTTCATGTCAAAACGGACCTTTTTTTTTGCCAGCTCCTTGGAAGTGCCTTTTCCTTTACTTTATTTCCTTTAGTAAGATTATCCTTGTCTTTGTTTATGCCTCGGGTTGGAACAAATTACTATAATTCGTCCCCTCCTACGGATTAGTCGACACTTTTCACAAATTTTACGAACGGAAGCCCTTATTTTCATAGTTGTTATTCCTTAATTCTGTGAATATATTTATTGTTGGACGAAAAAAAGGTTTCTTGATATTTTTTAATCTTGAATTGTATCTTCGTGAAAGGAATGTTGAAATTGAAAAAACCATTTACTCATTTGAATCCTTGTTATGGAGCCTAGAAAATGGCTGTCCCCTGATTAACTTATACCTAAGAACTTACTAAAATTTTTAATTTTTTCTCCTATCGGTATACCTATACAAAAATATGTCGAATCCTTTCAGAAGCATGACCTAAAATCAAAAAAATCTTTAGTATCTAAAAAAATCGAGCCATGCCGTTCGGAAGTGATTCAGAACGAAAACTTTCATTAATTAATTTTTTTCTTTAATTTCACTCGAGGTAAAACATCCGAAACTTTTTTAGCAGGAGTGGTATTACACAACCCCCCCTTTTCGAAAATCGTAAGTTCCGGATAGCCAATTTTTAGATTAGAAGGATTACCATATATAACACAAAATTTCTCCGCCGATTCTTTTTAGTCGAGCTTCTCGGTCTGTCATTATACCTTGAGAAGTCGAAAGGATTACAATTCCTATTCCGCCTAAAATTCGTGGAATTCGTTGAGAGTTAGAATAGATTCGTAGACCCGGTCGACTTATTCTCTTTAAATTTAAAATCGTTTTATAGGATTCTTTCTTATTTCGTCTATGTCTTAGGGTTAAAATCAAAAAATATTGGTTGTTTTCGCGATGTTTCCTTACGTTTTCGATAAAACCCTCTCGTAAAAGTATTTTAACAATGCTTTCGGTGATGTTAGTCGATCCTATCCGAACCGTTCCTTTTCTATTCATGTCAGCATTTCGTATAGAGGTTATTATATCAGCAATAGTGTCTTTCCCCATGATAAGTTAAAATTCCTTATTGTTCTATAAATTTTGATATAATCAACATGTTCTTTTTCTTTTATTTATATATAGATATAGACGAATTATATATTAATATATGAATTTAATTATTAATATTTTATTATTAAGGGTATATGCTTGATACACAATCTATTAATTAATTTTATTTCAATACCATACCATTTTTTTAATCCTATACTAACTATCGATACTTAGGTCTTATAATACCTCAGGAGCTAATGAAACTATTTTAGTAAAGTTTAATTGTCTCAATTCCCGTGGGATCGCCCCAAAAACTCGAGTTCCTTTTGGATTTCCTTCTTGATCAATGACAACTGCGGCATTGTCATCATATCGTATTATTGTCCCATTGTTACGTTTGAGTTCTTTACAAGTACGTACAATTACAGCTCTGATCACTTCTGATCTTTCTAGAGGAGTATTTGGTATTGCTTCCTTTATTACAGCAACAATAACGTCACCAATATGAGCATATCGGCGATTACTAGCTCCTATTATTCGAATACACATCAATTCTCGAGCCCCGCTGTTGTCTGCTACATTCAAATAGGTTTGTGGTTGAATCATATCATTTTTTTTTTGTATCTCTTCTTTTAATGCAAAGGACGAAGTAAAAAAATATTATTTGTCAAAAAAAGAAAACGGATAATCTTTTTATCCTTAAATGTTATTTAGCTTTTTCATTCTATATTCCTATTCAGAAATAATGAATTGGGTTTTTATAGGCATTTTTGATGCCGCTATTGAAATAGCTTTTCTGGCTATATTTTCGGGTACACCACCCATTTCATAAAGGATTTTACCTGGTTTAACCACAGCTACCCAATACTCCGGGGATCCTTTCCCAGAACCCATACGCGTTTCCGCGGGTCTTACTGTAACTGGTTTGTCTGGAAATATACGTACCCAAATTTTTCCACCACGTCGTACATTTCGTGTCATTGCTCGTCGCCCTGCTTCTATTTGTCTAGATGTGATCCAAGCGGGTTCAAGTGTTTGAAGAGCATATCTACCAAAACAAATACGATTCCCACGAGAAGATATTCCTTTTAGTCTTCCTCGATGTTGTTTACGAAATCTGGTTCTTTTTGGGTTATAGTTGATGGGTTTTTTCTAAATTAGAAATTCCATCTCTACTACAGAACTGAACGTGAGAGTTTCTTCTCATCCAGCTCCTCGCGAATAAAAGGACTAAAAAAGTTTGTATTTAAGATATAGATGTAGTTAATGATTAATTCTATTAATCATGGTATTTTTTGAAATTTCATCCGATCTCGTCTAAATTTTTGTATGTCTTTTTCGAAATGGAATCCAAGATGAATTCTATTTATTTAAAAATAACGTAATATCATCATCTCGAATGTCGTTTTTGTTAGAGTTAGAATATTCTAACAAATCCTTATTTTCTTTTATCTTTTTCATTTTTTTTTTTTTTTTCGTATTTTATTACTTTTTTTTTTTTCAAATAAAAAAAAATATTCGCCGGCGAATATTTACTCTTTCAATATCTATTTAAGTTTGATGTTTATCCCACGAGGTCTCAGAATAAAAATCAGAATAGATAATAAAGTTTCTGGTTTATTCCGCCATCCTGTCCAATGAATTACTAAGATTTGTTTTTCAAGAGAATCTTCTATATTCATGGGTTCCGTCGTTCCCATCGCTTCTTGATTAATCATTAGGCCCGAATTCTACAATGGAGCTCTTACATGAAATTTTGAATTTCATTTTTCAATTTGTTTTTGAGTCAATTTTCTCAGTTTTTATTGGCTCAAGGCTCTTAATTTTTGGTTTTCGGAACAGATTTATCTAATTATTATGAATGAATCTGTATTGATGCTTTATTACATTGCTTTTCTTACAGCGACCTCATAGACTTTCCAAATTGGAATCATATATCATTAATATTAAATTTTTTCTCTCTTTCTTTCATCCTTCCATTTATCCGCATACTTTTCGATTACCTTTCATAACTTACTAATCATATTTCTTTATTCTTTTTTTTTTTTTTATTCAGTTGCTACAATGATATGATCAGTCTATCATATCTTGACTGATTTTTTTGGATCCAGATAATGCGAAGCAATGAGTTGCTTAGGTTATTTATTAATGCTATAGTTATTAGTTGCTGTTATAGGTAAGTTCGTTTTTCTTTTTTGTTTATCTTAATCTAATCGAATCCTAAACCAACGAGTCACACACTAAGCATAGCAAT